GGAGAGTCGAAGAATTGCAGATGAATGTACAAAAAGAACTTCATTGTGCGAACCGAAAACTAAACATTGCTATTACACGAATTGCAAATCCTTATGGACACCCTAATATTCTTGCAGAATTTATAGCTGGCCAATTAAAGAATAGAGTTTCTTTTCGCAAAGCAATGAAAAAAGCTATTGAATTAACCGAGCTGGCGAATACAAAAGGAATTCAAGTACAAATTGCGGGACGTATCGACGGAAAAGAAATTGCACGCGTCGAATGGATCAGAGAAGGTAGGGTTCCTCTACAAACCATTGGAGCTAAAATCGATTATTGTTCCTATACAGTTCGAACTATATACGGGGTATTAGGAATCAAAATTTGGATATTTGTAGACGAAGAATAATAAGACTTTACGTGTTTTTACATTATACCCAGTAATGGACAAAAAAAGAAAAACCCTTTTATTCTTTTTATGTTCAAGCAAAACAAAAAAAAAAGCAATTCTGCAATTCTAGAGGGTTCAATAAAAATCCGATTGATCATTTTATATAATTGCTATGCTTAGTGTGTGACTCGTTGGTTTTTTTAGGGCTAGGATTCAAAAAAACGGACCAGGTCCCAGAGTATGAACTAATAACTATAGCACTAATAACCAACTCATTGCTTCGCATTATCTGGATCCAAAGAACCAGTCAAGATAAAGATATAATATATTGGACATATCATTGTAGCAACTGAAATCTTTTTTTGCATAAAGATAAAAAAACCAATCGGATTATTAGTTGTGAAGTTCTAAGTCGGAAAGCAAAATAGAAAAAAAGTATGCGGATAAGTGGAAGGATGAGAGAAAGATAGAACGGAAATATCAATGATATATGATTCCAATATGTAAGGTCGATGAGTCATCTCATAAAACGCAGTGTAATAAAGCATAAATTCAATAATGATTCATGCATAATTAGATGAATCCGCTTATAGAACAAAAAAATCAAGAGCCTCGAGCCAATAAAGACTGAGAAAATTGACTTAAGAAAAAAGGACTCCGCCGGAAAATTCAGACCTAACCATTAATCGAGAAGCAATGGGAACGATATAACCCGTGAATGCAGAAGATTCTATTGAAAATGAATCTTAATGATTCATTGGGTGGGATGGCGGAACAAACCAGGTACCTCCTCTTTTATTCTTTTATTTTGAGAGGTCATGAACTAACCCTATAACTGAAATAGATATGGAAAGAGTAAATATTCGCCCGCGAAAGTTCTTTTTTATTAGATTGATACATTTTTGTCGATCCCATATGATAAAAGGAAAAACAAAAGAAAGATTTTTTTATAACGATAACGTTATAAAAAAAGACATTGACATTATCTAGAAATAGAATACATGTTTTATTAAATAATATCGAAACACGCTAAACAAATTTCGAATAGATTAACGAATTGATTAATTAGATGCAATTTCAAAGAATCCTATGATTCAGCATATTATTCATTAAACACATGTATATCTTGAGAAAATCTGTTTTAGTCGTTTCATTCGCGAGGAGCTGGATGAGAAGAAACTCTCATGTCCAGTTCTGTAGTAGAGATGGAATTGAAAAAGAACCATCAACTATAACCCAAAAAGAACAAGATTTCGTAAACAACATAGAGGAAGAATGAAAGGAATATCTTATCGAGGTAATCATATTTGTTTCGGTAGATATGCTCTTCAAGCACTTGAACCCGCTTGGATTACATCTAGACAAATCGAAGCAGGGCGCCGAGCAATGACACGAAATGTACGCCGTGGCGGAAAAATATGGGTACGTATATTTCCAGACAAACCAGTTACAGTAAGACCCACGGAAACCCGTATGGGTTCAGGGAAAGGATCCCCAGAATATTGGATAGCTGTTGTTAAACCGGGTAGAATACTTTATGAAATGGGTGGAGTAGCCGAAAATATAGCTCGAAGGGCTATTTCAATAGCGGCGTCCAAAATGCCTATAAGAACTCAATTCATTATTTCTGGATAGAAGTGTAGAACCAAAGGAAAGAAGTCTTGTGTATAAAAAAAACAATTGCAGGGTTTTCTTTCTTTTTTTTTTTTTTTTTACTTCGTCCTTTGCTTTATTTTACATTAAAAAAACAGATAAAAAAAAACGATATGATTCAACCTCAAACCCATTTGAATGTAGCAGACAATAGCGGGGCACGAGATTTGATGTGTATTCGAATAATAGGAGCTAGTAATCGCCGATATGCTCATATTGGTGATGTTATTGTTGCTGTGATAAAAGAAGCAGTACCAAATACGCCTCTAGAAAGATCAGAAGTGATCAGAGCTGTAATTGTACGTACTTGTAAAGAACTCAAACGAGATAACGGTATAATAATACGATATGATGACAATGCTGCAGTTGTCATTGATCAAGAAGGAAATCCAAAAGGAACCCGAGTTTTTGGCGCGATCGCCCGGGAATTGAGACAGTTAAATTTTACTAAAATAGTTTCATTAGCACCTGAGGTATTATAATATGAGACCGTGAGATAGTGATAGTATTTAAATAAAATAGATAAATTAATAGATTTAGTAGATTATGTCTCACGCATATACTTTTAAGAATTTTCTTTAATAATTTTTATAAAAAAAGAACATGCTGATTATATCCAAATTCGGAAGCAACAATAATTTTAGTTTATCATGGGTAAGGACACTATTGCTGACATAATAACTTCTATACGAAATGCTGACATGGATCGAAAGGGAACGGTTCGAATAGCATCTACTAACATGACCCAAAACATTGTTAAAATACTTTTACAAGAGGGTTTTCTCGAAAACGTAAGGAAACTTGTAGAAAATAACAAATATTTTTTTGTTTTAACCCTACGACATAGAAGGAATAGGAAAGGACCATATAGAACTCTTTTAAATTTAAAACGAATAAGTCGACCTGGTCTCCGAATCTATTCTAACTATCAACGAATTCCCAGAATTTTAGACGGGATGGGGATTGTAATTCTCTCTACTTCTCGGGGTATAATGACAGACCGAGCAGCTCGGCTAGAAGGAATCGGCGGAGAAATTTTGTGCTATATATGGTAAATTTTCTGCTATCCGAATTGTATCTGTAACTTCCTGTTTGTGAAAAAAACGAATAAAAAGCCAAGTTGTCTAATATCACGCCTTCCTACATTAGTTGATACTTCAAGGAGGGTTTGTCTGGAATAAAAGAAGAAAAATGGATTCATGAAGGTTTAATTACTGAATCACTTCACAATGGTATGTTCGGGGTTCGTTTAAATAATGAAGTCAGATTCTAAGTTCTGTTTCAGGAAGGATCCGACACTCTTTTATACATATACTACCAGGAGATAGAATCAAAATTTAAGTAAGTCGTTATGATTCAAACGGGGGGGGGGCGCAGAATTTCTAGACCCCACAACAAAGATTCGAATGGTTCGGTGGTTTTTCAAGATTCCTTTCATGAGGATCCAATTCACGGTTCAAAAATTTCAAGAAACTTATTTTCTTCCAATCAGTAAAGTAGATTCGAAATTCAGTTAAGGAATAACAATTATGAAAATAAGAGCCTCCATTCGTAAAATTTGTGAAAAATGCCGACTGATCCGTAGAAGGGGACGCATTATAGTAATTTGTTCCAACCCGAGACATAAACAAAGACAAGGATAATCTTTCGAAAAGGGACTCTCTAAAGGAACCGATGAACAAATCAAAATAAAAGATCCGTTTTGACATGAAATGGATATATCCATATATCTCTGACTTATATTTTGGAAATGATAAAATATGGCAAAATCTATACCAAGAAGCGGTTCACGTAGGACTGGACGTGTGGGTTCACGTAAAAGTGCACGGCGAATACCAAAGGGCGTTATTCATGTTCAAGCAAGTTTCAACAACACCATTGTGACAGTTACAGATGTACGGGGTCGGGTTATTTCTTGGTCCTCCGCCGGTACTTGTGGATTCAGGGGTACAAGAAGAGGGACACCTTTTGCTGCTCAAACCGCAGCAGGAAATGCTATTCGAGCAGTAACAGATCAAGGTATGCAACGAGCAGAAGTCATGATAAAAGGTCCGGGTCTCGGAAGAGATGCAGCATTACGCGCTATTCGTCGAAGTGGTATACTTTTAAGTTTCGTAAGGGATGTAACCCCTATGCCACATAATGGCTGCAGACCCCCTAAAAAAAGGCGAGTGTAGAAATAAACATTGAAGAGATTTCAAGAGAAATAAATGACTCAAAAATCTGACAAATAATATTACTATGGTTCGAGAGAAATTAAAAGTATCTACTCGGACACTACAGTGGAAATGTGTTGAATCAAGAGCAGACAGTAAGCGTCTTTATTATGGACGCTTTATTCTGTCTCCACTTATGAAAGGGCAAGCCGACACAATAGGCATTGCGATGCGAAGAGCTTTGCTTGGAGAAATCGAAGGAACATGTATTACACGCGCAAAATCTGAGAAAATCCCGCATGAATATTCTACCATAGTAGGTATTCAAGAATCAGTACATGAAATTTTAATGAATTTGAAAGAAATTGTATTGAGAAGTAATCTATATGGAACTCGTGACGCGCTTATTTGTGTCAAAGGTCCTGGATATGTAACTGCTCAAGACATCCTCTTACCACCTTCTGTGGAAATCGTTGATAATACGCAGCATATAGCTAACCTAACGGAACCAACTGATTTTTGTATTGGATTACAAATTGAAAGGAATCGAGGATATAATATAAAAACACCAAATAACTTTCAAGACGGAAGTTATCCTATAGATGCTATATTCATGCCTGTTCGAAACGCGAATCATAGTATTCATTCTTATGGAAATGGAAATGAAAAACAAGAGATCCTTTTTCTAGAAATATGGACAAATGGAGGTTTAACTCCTAAAGAAGCACTTCATGAAGCCTCCCGGAATTTGATTGATTTATTTATTCCCTTTCTCCAGTCGGCAGAAGAAAACTTACATTTAGAGAACAATCAATACAAAGTTTCTTTACCCTATTTGACTTTTCACGATAGGGTTGCTAAACTAAAGAAAAAGAAAAAAGAAATAGCATGGAAATCCATTTTTATTGACCAATCAGAATTGTCTCCCAGGATCTATAATTGTCTCAAAAAGTCCAATATACATACATTATTCGACCTTTTGAATAACAGTCAAGAAGACCTTATGAAAATCGAGCATTTTCGCATAGAAGATGTAAAACGGATATTGGGCATTTTAGAAAAGAAATAGAAAAGCACTTAACAATTGATTTACCTAAAAGCAAAATAAAATCAATTTTAAATCAATTGAATTAAATTTAGTTCATTTTTTTCTTAAAAATCGAAAAAAAGGGTTTGCACCTTTAGCACAATCTATCCATTCGGACCGGAATTGAATTGAATAGAGGTATCTAGGGAGAATGCACTTTGACTCTGAAGCGACTACTCCCTAGATACGCACATTATGATATTTTACAATGGAATCAAGTTAAAAAAGGAATCAAGTTAAAAAAGACCTAAAGTTAGGGATTTATCAATAGGTAATGTTGCTCCAATACCCAAAAACAAGGCCGCTGCGGTACCAATCAAAAAGACGGTTGTCGCTACTGGGCGGCGAAATGGATTTTGGAATTTATTAACATTTTCTAAAAAGGGTACTGTTAATAATCCCGCGGGTACTGAAACCATTAAAAGAACACCCAAAAGTTTGTTGGGTACTGTACGAAGTATTTGAAATACGGGAAAGAAATACCATTCGGGTAATATTTCCAAAGGGGTTGCAAACGGATCCGCGGGTTCACCAATCATTGATGGTTCTAGAACCGCTAAGCCTACATTACATGCAATAGTACCGAGAATTACTACTGGAAAAATATATAAAAGATCGTTGGGCCATGCGGGTTCTCCGTAATAATTATGACCCATACCTTTAGCCAACTTAGCTCTTAATACAGGATCACTCAAGTCAGGTTTTTTTGTTATTGGGATAGGTGAATTCTTATAGATCCATCCCCCCAAAGAACCGGACATGATAATTTTTCATCATCCGGCTCGAGCAAGAATCCACCGAACTAAACAGATACATATAAAAAAATCTATATATATATATAGATTTTAGAAAAGCTATATTTAGCCATATCCACACATATATGAATAATTCTATTTTTGGATTCCATTTTACGAAGTTGCAACTATCCATTGCAAAGAATTAAGTTCTTATAGGTAAATGCTCCATACCCAAGTAGGCTTACAATATTGATCATAATCAAGAGCTTTCTGGGTTGTCTCAGCCCTTGCGATTCACCCTTATCCCCACAAAAAAATGGATCGAGTGATATTTTTTTTTTCGCGTACAAAGGATTTGCTTGTTACTAATATAGTCTAGCCGCTGCTCTTCTTTAGATCCTTTGTTTCACTCCGATAGGATCATAAAACGGATCGATGCAGAAGAAATGAATGCATTTCCATACTATTAAGTAAGTAAAATAACTAAAAAAAATCGGGATTATGCCACATCACTTATTCTACTGGATTTTACTTCTACTGGATTTTACGGAGCCTATTCATGCACGGCATGCTTCGGTCTGATCATAGAAAAGATTCTCTTCAAGCGAACCCAGCCTATCCTCTCTATAGGGCGGCGGTTGGAATAAAGACACATTTTTTTGTGAATTTCAATGTAGCAGATAAAGGCATACTTCTGCACGGCCCAATCAATAGTTCAAGTCACACACTCCCATAATCCATTTTCTCTTCGGAGAATTCCCTTCAACTATTCATTCATGTCAAATAAATAATACAATATTGTGGAGTTGAGGGGAAATTTCAAAATAAATGTCTTATTCTTTGTCAATAATCCATATTTGTAGCAATGAAATATTATTGTTCCTCCCCCAAGTAATAAAAAAAATGATTGATTACAAATCTCTCTATATTCTTTATAAAGGACCAGAAATACCCTGCTTACGTATCATTAGGAAATGCATTAACATAAATACGGCAGTAAGAAGAGGTAATACAAACGTGTGTAAACTATAAAAACGCGTCAAAGTGGACTGTCCCACACTAGCACTTCCACGTAATAACTCTACCAAAGGCGATCCTATTACCGGAATCGCTTCCGGTACGCCTGTTACTATTTTTACTGCCCAATACCCAATTTGGTCCCAGGGTAAAGAATAACCTGTTACACCAAAGGATGCGGTCAATACAGCCAGAACCACACCTGTAACCCAAGTCAATTCGCGAGGTTTTTTAAAACCACCAGTGAGATACACACGAAATACGTGCAGGATTATCATTAGGACCATCATACTGGCTGACCATCGATGAACTGATCGGATTAACCAACCAAAGTTAGCTTCCGTCATTATGTATTGAACAGAAGCAAAAGCCTCCGTAACGGTCGGACGGTAGTAAAAAGTCATAGCAAACCCTGTAGCGACTTGTACTAAAAAACAAGTAAGCGTAATTCCTCCTAGACAATAAAATATGTTGACATGAGGAGGAACGTATTTACTAGTTATATCATCTGCAATCGCCTGAATCTCGAGACGCTCTTCGAACCAATCGTAGACTTTATTGAGATAGGTAAACCAAGGGGACTCCCCCTCTGAGAACCGTATATGAGAATTTCATCTCGTACAGCTCAAACAAAAAACAGGTTAAAAGAGGTATGGAATACAAAATTGGAAACTTCTTAATCTTTTGATTCAATTTTCGCTAAAAATACGAAAGAGTAAAAGTAAGAAAGCTCTTTTTTTTTTTTGTTATAATTAGAATGTCAAAAAATCAAGTAGGCTCACTTGTCTTTCTGTTGATCGTTCCAGGCCTCTTGAATCTTCTATTTCCCTATTTTTTTCTTTCATCTGTTATTTTAATTTGTATGTAATGTAGCTTTCCTTTTGTTTTCTTTATTATTGATAGGAATTTTCTTGTTAAGACCCTAGGAATCAATTGAAACCTTAAATTCATACTAGAACCACGATGATTCAATAAAACCTTCAAGCTAAGTCAAGGATTCCCTGAGTAAGAACCATTGGATCATCATTTATTCAACGAGTAGAATCGATATAATGACTAAAACTAGAAAGAAAAGTTTGTTCTTTGAGCAAAATCAAAGCAGAAACGGGAATTTGAAAGAAGAAAACTCTTTCAATTGAAAACTTTTTCTTTGGAAAAATTTGAGGAATCCGGCCACGAGGTCTGAATATTAAGTATGAATCATAGTTCAAATACTTCGTGATATATTTCATATATTCCGTGCTCCAGATACTAGAATGAATATCCGACGGGGTAAAACCATCTCTATCAAGACGACAGACCCACTCTCTGTACTCTCAATAGGATCAATTATAACAAGTCACACACTCATATTCCGGAAATACAGAAACACAAAAATTTCGCGGTCGAACTACCAAAAAAGAATAAGCTAAAATAAAAAGCCGAGGCCTAAATGCATCGTTTTTTGTATTTTTATTTAAAGGCTAGGGTTCTTATAAATCTAATTCAGTGAAATTCCGTCCAGTAAAACGGAAGAATTATAAATCTCCAAAATAATAGATAGGAATACCGCAAATAGAGCCATTGCGACACCCATTAAAGGAGTAGTTCCCCATCCAGGAGCTACTTTACCATATTCCGAATTCAATGGTTTCAATAAAGCCCCTACAGACGTCCGTCTTGGACCAGATCTAGAACTACCCTCAACAGTTTGTGCAGCCATAAATCCTATTTTGTATTCATTGAGATCTGTTGACTTTGTATACCATTCCGTTGTAAATAAACAATCTTATCATAGATCCATTGTGGTCTTGAAATTATATAATAATGGAAACAGCAACCCTAGTCGCCATCTCTATATCTGGATTACTTGTAAGTTTTACTGGGTACGCCTTATATACTGCTTTTGGGCAACCCTCTCAACAACTAAGAGACCCGTTCGAAGAGCACGGGGACTAGTTGAAGTAATGAGCCTCCCAATGTTGGGAGGCTCATTACTTCAATTCAGATAATGAAAAATCATTTCATTTTTTAGTTGGAACTTTAGGTGGTTCGCGAAAAAAGATAGCGAAAAAAATGATCCCTAGAGTCGAGACTAAGAGGAATGTATAAACCAATGCTTCCATAAATTTGATCGCGGTTTACAATTATAGCTTCCATACCTGTTTATTGGGGATCATCTCCCCGATTAAAGAAAAAAAATCAAAGAAAAGGCGAAAGGGCGGAGATTTAAATCCAGACTTTTTCAGTATCCTATGTAAAATCACAAAGAGAAAATAGAGGTGAGAAGCGAAAAATAACAGAGCAATGCTGCATCAGACTACTTGTCTTCTTGTAGTTGGATCTCCAAGTTTTTGGAATGCTCCAAATTCCACTTGAGCATCCAAATCTGGGTCAATACCAGCAAAAACATCTCTGAATAAGGTTCTAGCACCATGCCAAATGTGCCCGAAGAAAAAGAGCAGAGCAAAGGAAGCATGTCCAAAAGTAAACCAACCTCTTGGACTGCTACGAAAAACACCATCGGATTTCAAAGTAGCACGATCTAATTCAAAAATTTCACCCAATTGGGCACGTCTAGCATATTTTTTCACAGTCGCAGGATCACTATAACTCACTCCGTTCAGTTCGCCACCATAGAACTCAACGGTTACGCCTACTTGTTCGACACTATACTTCGATTCTGCCCTTCTAAAGGGAACATCGGCTCTAACAATTCCATCTCCGTCTACCAAAACAACTGGAAATGTTTCAAAAAAAGTAGGCATGCGACGTACAAAAAGTTCACGCCCTTCTTTATCTCTAAAGATAGGATGTCCTAACCACCCGACAGCTATTCCATCTCCGTTATCCATTGAACCCGCTCTGAATAATCCCCCTTTCGCTGGATTATTTCCGATGTAATCATAAAAAGTTAATTTTTCAGGAATTTTAGACCAAGCCTCTGATAAACTTTGATTTTCGGCTAGTCCAGCGCTAACTCTTCGATATATTTCTTGCTGAAAGTATCCCTGATCCCATTGATAACGGGTGGGACCGAATAATTCGATAGGAGTAGTTGCTGAACCATACCACATAGTTCCAGCAACAACAAAAGCTGCAAAAAAGACAGCAGCGATACTGCTGGAAAGAACGGTTTCAATATTGCCCATACGTAATCCTTTATATAGACGTTGGGGCGGGCGGACACTAAGATGGAATAAGCCTGCTAATATGCCCAATGTCCCTGCTGCAATATGATGAGAGGCTATTCCTCCTGGAACAAAGGGATCAAAACCTTCCACACCCCACGCGGGATTTACAGATTGTACCTTTCCAGTTAGTCCATATGGGTCGGACACCCATATTCCAGGACCATACAATCCTGTTACATGAAATGCGCCAAAGCCAAAGCAAGCCACTCCTGAGAGAAATAAATGAATTCCAAAGATCTTAGGCAAATCCAAAGAAGGTTTTCCTGTGCGTTCATCACCAAATATTTCTAGATCCCAATACACCCAATGCCAGATAGCTGCCAAGAAGCACAAGCCAGAGAACACAATATGCGCCCCGGCTACACCTTCGTAACTCCAAACCCCCGGATTCGTTATCGTCCCTCCTGTAATACTCCAACCGCCCCATGAATTGGTTATTCCTAAACGAGTCATGAAGGGTATAACGAACATACCTTGTCTCCACATTGGATCGAGAACAGGGTCGGAGGGATCAAAAACTGCTAATTCATATAGAGCCATTGAACCGGCCCAACCAGCAACCAGAGCTGTATGCATTATATGAACAGAAAGCAAACGACCGGGATCATTCAATACGACAGTATGAACACGATACCAAGGCAAACCCATGGTAATACCCCTTTATCAACAAAAAATAGACACTATGTAACTTTATTGCATTGAAAAAACTATGCTATGGACCCCCTTTTTTTTCAGTGGATTATCTCGGAAAAAGGGTTACTATTTGTTCTATTCTTTTAGTAAAAATGGAACAACTTGGTTCATAGGAAAAAAGAGAAGCAGATCTATTCTATACTCGATAAGTACCAATACGCAATGGGGGTTTATTCCCTTTTCGAAGAGCGCATGCATCCATATTTAGTCATCATTCAAAGTACCTATTCGTAAAAATTTTCTTTGTTTTCCTTTATTTTATGAACTTATTCTATCTATGTAGAAAATATGACGATAAAGCTAATATTATTAAATATTATTAAAATAATAAAACCATTATTACGTTTCCACATCAAAGTGAAATAGAGTACTTAATTCTTTTTTCTTTCAGTTTATGCCTATTGGTGTTCCAAAAGTTCCTTTTCGAACTCCCGGAGAGCGAAATCCAACTTGGATTGACATATAGTGCGCCCTGTCAGATATATTGGGTCATATGGGATTTCCCCATTCTCTCCCCCGATCGAGATATCCTCTCTTTCGCCCCAAAAAAAAGCGATTGAATCATCAAAAATTTGTAACGTGAAGTGCAATGAAATGCAATTAGATCCGTTTTGTGAAGAGGTATCCAGATTAATATTAGCAATTCAAATAATTTATGGTCGACTTGGCTGGACCAATAAAATTAAGTATCCAGGCTCCGTTTAGAAAAACCCAATTGGTAATATATCTATTATTAGGACTTATAGATATCATAAACAATTCTATTTAGAAAGAAATTATTAAATAGCACTGATCCCAAACAGTTAATCAATCGAATAATAAATATAATGGATACGTCGAATATTTGGCGGAAGACATAAAAGAAATGAATTGCAAAATTGAGAAAAAAATGAAAAAAAAAAAAAAACAAAGACGTGGTATTGGGGTCATTTGTCCTATATGTGCAAATCAAAATCGGGCGGATCCTTACTCGGAGTAGAGCATAAACCTAAAAAAATGGAAGAAGCCCATTCAGGAACAAGAAAATGGCATCGTGATTTTTGGATTTGATCTCGATGAAAAAATACATCAATGAAAAGTTAGTGCGATAAAACTGTTTTTTATATTCTAATATTTTAGGAAAACCGGCCAAACGCATCGTTCTTCAAAAATGAAAGAGAAGCCCCTTCCTTCATTAGAAGGAGTCCGCTATAAAAAAAGAAAGAGGGCTGGAAGCTACACATTGATTTTTTTTTTTCGCAAGTTTTAGTTTTGTTGAACCGTATGTATCAAAAGGTGCCCGTACGGCTCCTAAGGGATACAATTTTATCCGAATCAACCGACTTTATCGAGAAAGATTAATTTTTTTAGGCCAAGCGATTGATAGCAATGTTTCGAATCAACTTATTGGTCTTTTTGTATATCTCAGTTCGGAGAGTGATACCAAGGATCTGTATTTGCTTATAAACTCTCCCGGCGGATGGGTAATACCTGGAATAGCCATTTACGATACTATGCAATTTGTGCGACCAGATATACAGACAATATGCATGGGATTAGCCGCCTCAATGGGGTCTTTTATCCTGGTCGGAGGAGCAATTACCAAACGTCTAGCATTCCCTCACGCTTGGCGCCAATGGGTTTTTTATTTAAGAGAAAAAAGAAGACTATGCCTTCGCCATATGAATTATTAATATTAAGTAATATTAGCATGGCACTTCGAATTCGATATGCCAATTTTTTATTGTTTTTCAAAATATTAGATTATGTATCGAAAGAGTAGTATGAGATAAAGGAAGGGTATTTCCGATTTTATCTTACCTATCGTAGGTCGATTTCAGCGTCACAAACCTTTTTCACACCGGCAGGTTATTAACAACATTTATGTTATGAAAGAGTACGAAAAAAAAAAGAAACTTTGGGATTGCTGAATCACAGACGAAATAAATATATTAAAGCAACGGGGCCATCATAGTATTTTTGAACTCCTCCGAAAAAAAAAGAAGGGTGGTAATTGGATCATTTACCGATCTGGGTATAATAGATACCACATTTTCTCTTTCTTCGATGAAAGGTAAAAAAATTCCATTGTGGAGCCGTATGCAATGTGAAAAAAATGCCCGTACGGTTTTCTATCTTTTTCTTATTTTATTCTTTATCTCTTCGCCTTGCCTCCTCGTGCGAGATACAGGAACCTTTGATTGTGTTATATTATATGATCAGGGTAATGATCCATCAACCTGCTGCCGGTTTTTATGAGGCACAAACGTCCGAACTTATCCTGGAAGCGGAAGAACTACTGAAACTGCGCGAAATCCTTACAAGGGTTTATGTACAAAGAACAGGCAAGCCCTTATGGGCTGTATCCGAAGATATGGAAAGGGATACTTTTATGTCAGCAACAGAAGCCCAAGCTCATGGAATTGTTGATTTTGTAGCGGTTGGATAAAAAATAGCAGTGATTTCGTGCAAATATACGATTTAAGATTTTATCTTCTTACTTCTTACTTCTTAATTACTTAATTAAGGGTTTAATATTCTATTAATATATTGAAATCGAATAAATTCATAATCATCCGGTTAGGATCAATCTAAACCAGCCCATAATGTATAATTCAGCATGCCAACTATTAAACAACTTATTAGAAACCCAAGACAGCCAATCAGAAACGTCACGAAATCCCCCGCTCTTGGGGGATGCCCTCAGCGTCGAGGAACATGTACGAGGGTGTATGTGCGACTCGTTTAAATCATGGGCTGAGACAAAACAAAAGAAAAAACAATTTTTCCAGTATCAATGATCAGTACCGGTGAATCGGATAGAATGGAAGAACTCCATTCACGATCTAAAAAAGATGGATCTATCATATCTTTCTATTGTGTATGAAATTTATGGTTTCAATTGGTGCAAATTAAATCACCTGAATTTTCAATTTAAGATGAGAAAGAATTCCCCATTGGTAACAAATAGTTACCCATTAAGCGGGGGAAATCCTATTTAAAAAAGTAGAAATATTATGTTTAGAAGAACGGACTCACAAGGTCAGCTACCCAACCAATCTTCATAATTAAATACCGTTACTGTATAAGGTATATCTCATTATGAAAGACCCATTACTGGAAAATTCATGGGTAGAGCCAAAGAGTGGTAACTGTACAAGTTACCAATAAAATGAAGGAAAGGGCTCCGGTGTATAGAGAAGACCTCACCGTTTAAGAAGTAACCATAGAGACGATGGAACCCACAATTTCTTTAGCTATTTCTATTTTTATTTTTCCAATGCCTAGAAAAAAGGAAAAAAGCGTGGTAGGGAAGGTTATAGTAGCAAAAGCCATTGGAATTTTTATTTTATAAATTGGAAGAATCCGTTTTGTTATTAATAGACTAGGAAGGGGGAAAAGAATAACTGAAAGAAAGGAAATCGATTAGTTATTCATTAAAGTTTCATTTACTCAATGACCAGAATTAGACGAGGATATATAGCTCGAAGACGTAGAACAAAAATGCGTTTATTTGCATCAAGTTTTCGCGGGGCTCATTCAAGACTTACTCGAACAATTATTCAACAGAAAATAAGAGCTTTGGTTTCGGCGCATCGTGATAGAGATAGGAAAAAAAGGGATTTTCGTCGTTTGTGGATCACTCGAATAAATGCAGTAATTCGCGGGGCGGGGGCATCCTATATTTATAGTAGATTAATACATAATCTGTATAAGGGGCAGTTGCTTCTTAATCGTAAAATCCTTGCACAAATGGCTATATCAAATAGGAATTGTCTTTATATGATTTCCAACGAGATCATAAAATAAGGGGATTGGAAGGAATCCGCCAAACTTTTTGAAATGGAATTCTCTGGAGAATGAACTCCGGGAAGGTAGAGTAGAAATTAGTATGATAAAATCTGATAATATGATAAAGTCGTCAAAATGAGCGAACACGCCCGATAAAAAAATTTATTCCTCTTACCCGATTCTTTTTTTTCTTACGACACGAATGATTCTCGGATTTTTTGAACAAAACGTCCATCTGTTTTTGAGTTCGGATTAGAATTTTGATTCAATTGAAAAGTAAGCCTATTTTTTTCTGTTCCTAAAACCAGGAGTTCTGGTGGTTGACTCCCTTCTTTCAAATTGTTTCTCATTATTAAGAAAAGGTAACGAAGATAAAATACGAGCTTGTTTTATAGCAATAGTAATTAATCGTTGTTCTTTTAAGGTTAATCTATTCACCCGTCTAGATAATATTTTTCCTTGTTCACTAATAAATCGACTAATTAAACTCATGTTTCTATAATCAATTCGATCCCCCGATTGGATCGGGGGCAAACGCCTACGAAAAGATCGCTTGGATTTAAGAAAGAGTCGCTTGGATTTATCCATAATTTGTTTATTCCTTATCCCTAAAATACTATTTCGATCAAATCAAAAAAAAATTATAGAAGAAATTCATAGGATTGGGTTTGTCTATATTTATTTAGTTGTTTTTATTTCAATATATGAAATAATAGAAATATATATCTAAATTTTTTTCATGTTCCTTGAAAGGGTGACACCCAAGCACTCGGTTCGATCTATATCTATTTCTTTATCTCCCCATGAATTGTATGTTTGAAACAATACGGACAGAATTTTCTCAATTCCAATCGACTAGGTGTATTGTGTCGATTCTTTTGAGTAATATATCTGGAAATACCCGTTGATTCCTTATTAACACCGTTTCGAACACAACCGGTACATTCCAAAATAACCCTTACTCGAACGTCTTTACCCTTGGCCATGAACCTCCTTTGGGTTTTTGATTCACCCAACGTTTCTATTTTCCGATCCGACGCAAATAAGAAGAAAGGAAAAGGGACGAAAAAATAGAAGTGGCTAACAACTCAAAATCAAATTATGAAATAAAGATTTTGTTGCAATTAATATAGTAAATAATAAGTAATACAACAATTTCGAAAGCGATTTCTAATCGCAGTACAGTATTTCATTTAAGTATCTTGTATTGCATGATACTCTTATTCTAGTCACATTTCCCTTTTGTTTTCTTTTAACTCTATTATTAATTTGATTCTTAATTTAATTGGAGCCTTAACCCGAATTTAACTGAGGTTGAATCCACTTTTTCTTTCTCTTTACCCCCGTATTCAATCTATCTAATTCGAAAAAAAAAAGACGGGAAAGAGAGATTAGTCACAAATATTTGACTCTATCTCTAATCTTCTTCACCCCTTTCCATATCAATAACTAGAATGAAAAAAAAGGAAATGTCAACGCATCTGGGAAGAAACGATTGATTTCTATCAATAAACCCGCTAAAGACCCGAACCAGAGAGTACTTAGTACCGGTGCCACGGAAAGATATGTTTTAAAATCTCGCATTGAGAATCCTCCTTCTTTTTTTTATATTCCATATTGTAATACATTATGGTAAGAGATGTATATGTAGTTAAAGACCACTTGTATTTGTGTGTGGAATCCCCAATTCAACTTGACATGTGCAATGATTCGGTAGAGAAGATTTTCTTTTTCTTAAAGCAAAAAAACGGGTCCCTTTGCGCCTGAGAATTCCCGAGAAAAATATTAATTTATTATTATATGTTATATGATATGAGACCAAGAGGAAGAAATGGCAAGATACATTTTGCATAGAAAGGAAGGAAATGGAAATAAAATAAGGATGTGGAAAACAAGACGGGGATTTTCTACAATGATACTGTAGACCAGTTGAAAGGGATGTAGCGCAGCTTGGTAGCGCGTTTGTTTTGGGTACAAAATGTCACGGGTTCAAATCCTGTCATCCCTACCTATTATTGCTCCTCGAAGCAGTAACCAGAGATACATTTTAGAGCGATTCAATTTGGACATACATAATACATAATTTTCAATTTTATGATAGTATACATATGCAAGAAGTATTTATTGGGGTTGAATTTTTTTGGGGGGTTCTATACTATATAAAAAAAAGAATCCCCTTCTTTACAGTCTTTTCCGTTGTGGTAAGAAAGCGCTCTTAGTTCAGTTCGGTAGAACGTGGGTCTCCAAAACCCAATGTCGTAGGTTCAAATCCTACAGAGCGTGATTCTGCTCTTGTCTTGTTAGATCGAAAATTCCACGGAACTGAAATACAGCAATCTGAATTTGACCTTTGACCCCCCCCCAAAAAAATGAAATTAAAGAAAGGAGGAGGTCAGTTAAAAAAAGAGATGTGAATTAATATTAATCAAAGGTCCAACTGATCACCACGCCTGTATTGTAAATATGCGGTTACGAATAATCCAGCCAAAGTAATAGGAATTAGACCTAAGACAATTCCAAATAGAAAAACTTCAATCATTTCAATTTAATTTATTTGAAAAGGGAAAAGGGGAGGTAATATCTATCCCGAAATATTACTATTAATTCGTATTGCTTAGGAATCTCAATTCCCAATAATTGGTAATTAACACGGTAAGGAACTACCAAATATATGGAATACCACAGAAGGATTTCTTTTTATGAATTATTCATTCAATTAATTTCAAATAAGTCCTATCTTACTCAGACCAATAAATAGAGCCGAGGTTAGAGTTAAAGCCGCTAGTAAAAAACCGAAATAACTAGTTATAGTAGGCATGGAGGAGCTAAAGGAAATCTGTTC